CGCCTACGTATATAGGATATTTTAAGAAGTGAACATCTCTCTTAGTAGCGGGATCTGGAGAAAGAATAGGAAAGGTAATTTCACTATATTTCTTCCCAGGAACGGGGCCTACCACAAGAATATTTTTTTTTGTGGGACGATAGCTTTGAAAAGACAAATTACCTATCTTTTCTTTAATCTCGGGCGAAATACGATCAGGAGGTGCCAATTCAAAACCCTCTGGTAAAATAAGAACAGCACCTACATTCAAAGCCCCCTTTTTACCATTAGCAAGAACTTGTTTAACTTGCATATCATAAGGAATTCGAACAACTGCTTCAAATACAGTATCGGGAAGTACCGCTTGTGGAACCTCAATATCTACAGGCTTATTAGCTAAATGGCAATTAGCACATACAATCCGCCCGGTAGCTTCTCTCGGATTTTCATAACCCTGTTGAGCAAAAATGGGATATGCATTTGAAATGGGTGCTCGAGTTATTATATATATCATGAGCAATACGGAAATGGATCGGGTAATCTCTTCCTTTATCCAAGAAAAAGCATTTCTAGTTTGCATGGTCCAATCATTCATCCTGAAAATTTCTACAATAAGATTAGGTAGGTTACTGGCATAGTTCCCTATCCATTATTCTGCTATTTACTCAAATTATTTTCCTAGAATATAGGAAGAATACGAGTAGAACGAAAAAGAATAAGTCAATTTTTGTATCTTTAGCTTTTAGATACAAAAAAACAAATTTGATAATTGGATCAGTGGATCGTTTTTTCAGTCATTCATTGAATGATAAATCACTACAAGTGACGGAGATACACGATTTAAATAACGGAAAATCCAGTATTTAAAAATTGTATCTAAAATGACTGGAAAAGTGGAAACAAGACCAGATATAATTTGATCATTCTGAGTAAATCCAAAATCTTTATAGACAGACCCAATCATTAGTTCCCAACCATGAGTTGAATGGAATCCTATACAAAAATCAGTTAATAAAAGGATAGAAAAAGCTTTTATTGTATCACTTAAGTTATATAGAAATTCTTGAACCCAAGAGTTAAGAATAATGAGTTCTTGATTACCCCTAATAGAATAACCACTTAGAATAAGAAAACATATTATATTTGTACAAAAATGTAAAATCGTATGGATATGGTCTTGGTTGTTCGTCTCGATCAATTGGATGGTTTCTTTGTAGATTTCCATACGAAGATTTTGTAAATGTGTTTCCGGGTATTCCTTTAGCATTTCATCCAAGAGAAACAGTTCCTCGAACTCTATAAATTTCTTTAAAATCGTTTTTTGTTGAATATTATTCAAGAAAATTTCGGATTGTTTTGTATTCCACCAATTAGTAATCCACGATTCCAGACTTTTCTTAAATGTAAAAGAGATGCACCAGGGCAAAAACACTATAGATGTAAGACATAGAAGGGGAATGAATGCTTTCTTTTTTGCCATTTTTCGTCTTTAATGAACTCAGTTTCATCTCATTTTTCAACTATATAGAATAATAATTTTTCTATCAAGCATAAGTTCTATTACAAGTAATAGAGCCTAGCCTATGTCTATGTCTATGTATCCATTTCTAATTTTTTAATATAAATTAAGAATCTATTCTCGCTTTTTTTATTTGTAATTCGGAAGTTTGTTTTTTCCTTTAATTTTGGAAATAAAGAATACAAAATAATACAGAAATCAAAACTAAAAGCTTTCTCTAAGACAGCTTTTAGTTTTGATTTTTTTGATACAACGATTTCCATTGGTAGACTCAAGAATATGGAACGATTTCCATTGGTACACTCAAGAATCTGGACAAGTCCCAAGCTTTTTGGATAACGTTGCGTGAAGTCCTATCATAATCATCAACAGGAGTCAAAGGAATGGTCCCTTGTTCTCTTGTTTGCATAGAAAGGACACCACTACTAGGTTCTGGGTTAGGGTTAGCTTGTAGTATGAGGGACTGAATATCTTCCATACGAACTCGGAGAAAAATACGACGATATGTTCCAGGAAATCCGTAACGAAAAAAACACACCATTCTATTTTTTTTATCAAAAAAATTATAACCACTCCCCACATTCCAAAAAATTAGAAGCCACCAATGTAAACTTAGAAAGAGACCTGCGATTCCATAGAAAGTCAGGGTGACCCCTTGTGGCAAAAAAGGAACTACAAATTCAGATGAAATGAAAGAGAAAAAATGTCTACCATAATAACTGGAAACTGAAATATATAACACCCCTAATGAACCTAAAAGAGTGAAAGAAGCCCAGAAGAAATTGATTGGTTTTCGGGACCCCGGTACAATGTCAAGCCATGCGTCTTGTGAACGACAACCATGTTTTTCTGATCCCCAACTAATGAATTTTGGAACATTAACCAATAAAGCAGACATTACAATTAAGACAAGGCCCACTAAAAACACATAAACGTTTATCATAAAATAAAATGGGGTACCTCAATTTCATATTTGTACCTGTTATTTTTTTTTGATTGTTATATTAATATTTTTGTTGTTATATTAAATCCTCCTTATCTTATTAAGGTAATATTAATAGTAGTACTTTTGCTCGTATCTAAAAAATCTTGTTTTTTTGAACATGAAGAAATAAAGAAGCCATTGCAACTGCCGGAAATACTAGGCCCACTAAAGGAACAAAAAGGGAAGGTAAGTTTATCATAAAATGGGGTACCTCAATTTCGTATTTGTACCTGTTATGTTATTTTTTCTTGATTGTTATATTAATATATATTTTGATTTTTCTTATATTAAAGATAGTCTATAATCACTAGAATTCATATAGACTTATACTAAGTCTATTTTAAAAATTATACTAAGTATATCTAAATGAATAGATAGATATAGATATATCTATTATATACGGAGTATACATAATTAAGTATATAATATAATAAATCCATAATCAAAGAAAAAATAAGATTTATTAAGAATCAAAAGGAAAAAATCTAAAAATAATAAATCTTTTATTAAAGATAAGGAGTGTAGAACGAAATAACTGGATTTATTTTGCCCTCTGTTTCTACAAGAAACAGAGGGCAAAATAAATGTTTTTATTATATTATTCTTAGTATTTTTCTATTCTTATTACTTTACTCTTGTGTGTTCTAATTTCATTTTTGTATAATAATAATTTATTATACAAAAATGAAATTAGAGTCTGAATTATTTTTCAGTTTGAGTTAAAGGAAAGAAACCATGTAAATGAAATAACACAGTTAAAAAGTCTTTTAAAGAATTACGTGGTACGATTGAATCAAATGAGCCCTTTTCGAATAAAAATTCAGCCGATTGTGAACCTTCGGGCACTTCCTTCTTCAACGTTTGTTCAATTACTCTTTTACCTGCAAATGCTATGTAAGCATCGGGTTCGGCAATAATGATATCCCCCAACATTCCAAAACTAGCTGTTACCCCACCAGTAGTAGGAGATGCAAGTATCGGTACATAGAATAACTTTTGATTGATTTGAAAATTATATAAAGCACAAGAAATTTTAGCCATTTGCATTAAGCTCAAACTTCCTTCTTGCATACGCGCTCCTCCAGACGCACATACTATAATAAGAGGTAAACGTTGATTCGTAGCATATTCGATCAACCGAGTGATTTTCTCACCCACTACTGATCCCATACTACCTCCCATAAACTCAAAATCCATACTACCAATTGCTATAGGAATACCATTTAGTTGACCTGTGCCTGTTTGAACCGCCTCCAGTAATCCTGTTCTGTTTTGATAAGAATCAAGACGATTTTTATAAGGTTCGTCTTCCGAATGAAATTCAATGGGATCCACAGAGACCATGTCTTCATCCATAGGATTCCAAGTACCTGGATCAATCAAAAGTTCGATTCGATCTGAACTGTTCATTTTCAAATGATATCCACAGTATTCACAAATATTCATTTTTGATTTTAAAAATCTCTTATAATTGTTTCTATAACAATTTTTGCAGCTAACCCACAAATGATTATATTTTTGAGGCCCTACATCATCCTCAGTTATTATAGGAGTAGTCTTGATTTCACTACTAGGAGTAGTCTTGATTTCACTACTATTTTCGATCTTATTGTATATTCTGTAGATTTTAACGGGGGAATCGTCATCTAAAATACGATCATCATCATCTATAGGATCATCATGTATAGCATCATAGGATTCATCTATAGGATCATCATGTATAGCATCATCATGTATAGCATCATAGGATTCATCATCATCGAAAATGATAAAACCGTGTTCATCAAGAATATATTGTTGAATACAATTAATTAAAAAATTGTTTTCAATAGTATTATCCATATCAATAGATGGGTCTTGATTTAGATTATTGTTTTTAATAGTATTATCCATATCAATCGAATTATCTTGATTTAGATCATTATTTTGCACCATAGATGTGTCCTCCTTTCCACAGTTCTTTTCAATCGAATTTTGATTTAGATCATTATTTTGATCATTCATATCCACCATAGATGGGCCCTCCTTTACACAGTTCTTTTCAATATGAAAGTTAAGTTATTTTCAATATGAATAGTCATTTTCATAATCGTCAGTTAATTAATTACAGATGTTTTATTTTTATATTTTAAACATAAGTAATTTACAAAAACGGAAATTCCAAATTCTTTACTTTAATTTTTATAATGGTTTACGTTTTTTTCTTACTGAAAAATAAAAGAATAACTACGCTCGAATTCAATCCTTACCCCGAAAAAGAAATTTGTGTATTATTTCTATCATAAATCATCAAAAGAAAGAAGTAAGAAAAACCAAAATATATATTAAATATTCTTTTTTCATTTATGAATATATATATAAGAAAGAAATAAGAAAAACCAAAATATTTCTTTTTTCATATTCCTATATATGAAATAAAAAAGATAATATTTCATATTCATATATATTAAATAAATAAAATAATATTTCATAATTTATTTGTAAAAAATTTGTTCTTTTTGCTTTGAAGTGAGAACGTACGTAGTCATATATGTAATTCTTTATTATATTATTATTTCTGTATTATTATTTCTGTACGAGGCCCTCTGTAACGTGACATAAACACTCTTTTTTAATTTAAAATGGAAAATCTCATAAAGCTAAATTAAAACTAAACTAAATAACAAATATGATAAATCAAACGAAATCTACTTAAAGTATTTTACTACAAATATTATACTACAAAAAAGAACTGGAAAGATTCGATCAGTATCCGAATTTTATTCTATTGTATTATTATTTCTGTATTATTATGTAATTCTGTATTATTATGTATTACAAATTACAAGAAAAAAACGAAGGAGGATTTGAAATGCGAGATCTAAAAACATATCTCTCTGTGGCACCAGTGGCAAGTACTCTATGGTTCGCGGTTCTAGCAGGTCTCTTGATAGAAATCAATCGTTTATTCCCGGATGCATTGACATTCCCCTTTTTTTAATTCTAGTTATTGGCACGGGAAGGGGTGACAAAAATTAGAGATCCAATAATAATAAAATATCTGTGATTAAATCCCTCTTCGTTCGTTTTTTTTTTTCTAATTAGACTAGAATAAGTTCGAAAAAAAAAAAGAGGAAATTAAATTACGAAAGGTGGATTTGGCCTCAGTGAAATTAGGAGTTTTTCCCAGGTTTCAATGGAATTGAAGTATTAATTCAATTCCATTGCTATTAATTTTATAATAGAGTGAGACCAGAAATGGAATTGTAATAGAATACTTGGGCGGGCCAATAATATCGATATTTAAATGAAAAATGAAATCACAGTCAAGATATTTAAATGAAAAATGAAATACTGTACTGTGATTGGAAATATACTTCTAAGTATTACTGAATTATTACTGTACTATATAAAATAAATTGGAACAAAATCTTTCATAATTTGATTTTGAATTATCAACTTATACTTTTTTCGTTCCTTTTTTCTTCTTCGCTTCAAATCTTAAAATAGAAGAGTTAAGTGAATCAAAAAAAACCAAAGGAGGTTCATGGCCAAGGGTAAAGATATCCGAATAACTGTTATTTTGGAATGTAGCAGTTGTGATAAAAAGAGTGTTAATAAGGAATCTAGGGGTATTTCGAGATATATTACTCAAAAGAATCGACACAATACACCTAGTCGATTGGAATTGAGAAAATTCTGTCCCTTTTGTTGCAAACATACGATTCACGTCGAGATAAAGAAATAGAGAAAATGGATTGCTTGTGTGTCACCCTTAGGAGGTAAATTCTATAAATTAGATTATATATATATAACAATCTAGAACATGAAATCTAGAACATGAAATTATATAAAATTATATACATATACCATTATATAGCATATATTTCCTTCTATAACAAATATAAATTATAAATATATATATTAAAAAAAATAAGAATATAAATAAAACAAATCCTTTTTTTTTTTATAAGAAATGGGGTTTTCAGTATAGGAATAAACAAACCATGGATAAATCTAAGCGACTCTTTCTTAAATCTAAGCAATCTTTTCGTAGGAGTTTGTCCCCGATCCAATCGGGGGATCGAATTGATTATAAAAACATGAGTTTACTTTATCGACTTATTAGTCAACAAGGAAAAATATTATCTAGACGCGTGAATAGAGTAACCTTAAAACAACAACGATTAATTACGATTGCTATAAAACAAGCTCGTATTTTATCTTTGTTACCTTTTGTTAATTCGTTACCTTTTGTTAATAATGAAAAAAAAAAATATGAAAAAAGCGAGTCGATCACTAGAACTCCTACTACTGTTCTAAAAAAAAAAAAAAAATAGAGTTACTCTTCAAGTAAATTTCATTTTGAATCGAAACTCAAATTCAATAATTCAATGCAGATTGATATTTTTTTTTTTTTTCTAAAAATACGACAATCCTATTGAGGATGTTGCGTTGTAAGAAAAAAGATTATAGGTGAAGAAGAAAAATTTTTTGAGCGTGGTTGTTTATTTATTTTGATAACTTTGTCATATGAATTCTATTTTATCATACAAATCTCTTTTATTCTACCACCTTCCCGGAGTTGAGTCTCCGGGGAATTTTTCTTTTTTATGATCTCTTTGGCAATCATAGAAAGACAATTCCCTTTTAATATAGCTATTTGTGCAACTATTTTACGATTAAGAAGCAATTGACTCTTGTACATATTATACACAAATTGACTATAAATGCAGTATACATTGTTTTTATTTTGGGCAATTATTGCGTTTATTCGACTGATCCACAAACTGCGAAAATCCCTTTTTTTCCTATCTCTATCCCGATGAGCCGAAACCAAAGCTTTTATTTTCTGTTGCAAAATAGTTCGAGTAAGTTTTGAATGAGCTCCGCGAAAGCTTGATGTAAATAAACGAATTTTTGTCCTACGTTTTCGAGCGATAGATCCTCGTTTAACTCTGGTCATTGAATAAATGAGACTTTGATGAATAACGATTTTATTTTTTTCTTTCAGTTATTCTTTTATCCTTCCTAGTCT